AGAAACTATTTCTTTTTTCCTTCGCCTTTTGCATTGAAAGAAACGATTCAAAAAAAAAAAAAAAATCATAATATGATTCAACCTCAGACCCATTTAAATGTAGCGGACAACAGCGGGGCTCGAGAACTGATGTGTATTCGAATCATAGGAGCTAGTAATCACCGATATGCTCATATCGGTGACGTTATTGTTGCTGTAATCAAAGAAGCAGTGCCCAACATGCCTCTGGAAAGATCAGAAGTGATCAGAGCTGTAATTGTACGTACATGTAAAGAACTCAAACGTGACAACGGTATGATAATACGATATGATGACAATGCAGCAGTTGTCATTGATCAAGAAGGAAATCCAAAAGGAACGCGAGTTTTTGGTGCGATCGCTCGGGAATTAAGACAGTTAAATTTCACTAAGATAGTCTCATTAGCTCCCGAGGTATTATAAATGCAATGCTAGTAGATGAGACCATAGTATGGTATCTGAAATAGATCAATTAGTAGATTGTGTCTCACGCATATACCTTTAATATTTTTATATTTTAAATATTTTATTTTTTATTGAATAAATATTTCATAAATAAATAATAAAATAATCAAAATAAAGAAAAAAAAAAAAAAAACAGAACATGTTGATTATATCAAAGCCAGGAAGCACTAATAATTAGGGTTCGTCATGGGTAGGGATACTATTGCCGATATAATAACTTCTATAAGAAATGCTGACATGGGTACAAAAGGAATGGTTCGAATAGCATCTACTAATATCACGGAAAATATTGTTAAAATACTTCTACGAGAAGGTTTTATTGAAAACGTTAGGAAACATCGGGAAAGCAACAAATATTTCTTGGTTTCAACCCTGCGGCATAGAAGGAATAGGAAAGGAACATATAGAAATATTTTAAAGCGTATCAGCAGACCCGGTCTACGAATTTATTCAAACTATCAAGGAATTCCTAGGATCTTAGGTGGAATGGGGGTTGTAATTCTTTCTACTTCTCGAGGTATAATGACAGATCGAGAAGCTCGACTAGAAGGAATTGGAGGAGAAATTTTGTGTTATATATGGTAATCCTTCTCGTATTCGAATTTTATCCGTAACTTCCTATTTATGAAATGAAAAAGAGAGGAAAGGTTGGTTGTCTAATACCACCCCTCCTCCATTAGTTGAGACTTCAAGGAGGTTACCTGGAATGAAAGAACAAAAATGGATTCATGAAGGTTTAATTACTGAATCACTTCCCAACGGTATGTTCCGGGTTCGCTTAGATAATGAAGACCTGATTCTAGGTTATGTTTCGGGGAGGATCCGACGTAGTTTTATACGGATACTACCAGGAGATAGAGTGAAAATCGAAGTAAGTCGTTATGATTCAACCAGGGGGCGTATAATTTATAGACTTCGCAACAAAGATTCGAACGATTAGGTGGCTTTTTTTAAACATTCCTTTCATGGGGATCAATTTCGAGATTCAAAAAAAAAAAATGCAAGAGACTTATTTTCTTCCAATGAGTAGATTCGGAATTAAGGTAAGGAATGACAAACATGAAAATAAGGGCCTCTGTTCGTAAGATTTGTGAAAAATGTCGACTGATCCGTAGGCGGGGACGAATTATAGTAATTTGTCCCAATCCTAGACATAAACAGAGACAGGGGTAATCTTTCTAAAAGGGGACTATCTAAGGGACCCATGTACAAACAAAATAAGGGATCTGTTTTGACATGAAATGGATATATCCGTATATCTCTAACTCATATTTATAAGATGATAAAATATGACAAAACCTATACCAAGAATTGGTTTACGTAGGAATGGACGTATTGGTTTACGTAAGAATGGACGTAGAATATCAAAAGGAGTTATTCATGTTCAAGCGAGTTTCAACAATACCATTGTGACTGTTACAGATGTATGGGGTCGGGTTGTTTCTTGGTCCTCCGCGGGTACTTGTGGATTCAGAGGCGCAAGAAGAGGGACACCATTTGCTGCTCAAACCGCAGCAGGAAATGCTATTCGTACAGTAGTGGATCAGGGTATGCAACGAGCAGAAGTTATGATAAAGGGCCCCGGTCTCGGAAGAGATGCAGCATTACGAGCCATTCGTAGAAGTGGTATACTATTAAGTTTCGTACGTGACGTAACTCCTATGTCACATAATGGATGTAGACCGCCTAAAAAAAGGCGCGTATAGAGGAAAAGATTCCAAGAGAAATAAATGATTCAATGATCTGATCAAATCAGAATATTAGTATGGTTCGAGAGGAAATAGCAGTATCCACTCGGACACTACAGTGGAAGTGTGTTGAATCCAGAGCAGACAGTAAACGTCTTTATTATGGCCGTTTCGTTCTGTCCCCGCTTATGAAAGGTCAAGCAGATACAATAGGTATCGCGATGCGAAGGGCTTTACTTGGAGAAATAGAAGGAACCTGTATCACACGTGCAAAATCTGAGAAGGTACCGCATGAATATTCTACGATAGTAGGTATTGAAGAATCAGTA